CCATCGAGATGTCCCATTTGAAGGGTTAGTAGGATTGAATTCTAGAGATTTCATGGCCCTGAAGTAAGAACCAGATGCCAGGTATAGTTCCAGTATAGAAACCCCCACATGTTATGGGCCCGGAGCGAGATCTAGGTACACGTTTCACAAGGGTTGCTGATTTCCCGAGGCATGGTGATTAAGGCTCGTGGACTAGGTGAAATGCGTTCATAACAGGTAATTATGCTTTAGAACTTGGTGTTACAATTATATGCCATATATGTAAAATCAACCACTTCATGTACATGCTTATATGCATGGGGCAAACCATTAATGCACGATATACATAGGGGGTCCGAGGATGGGGGGGGGCATGCAATGCACGAAGTACATAAGCCAGGTGCGTGAATACTGTGATAGCACAGTAAGGTGGTACTATTATATGAATTGAGGAGTGAAGGGGGGATTGGGTGGGTGTCAGGGAATAGTTTAATTAGAATGTCAGCTTTGGGTGCTGGTGGTGGGGTTGTTTACCTCTTCCTTGAGTCTTAGGGAGAGTTGTGTCCTCCATTTTTGGTTTACAAGACCAAGGTAATATAGTATACTACAAAGACTCTTCATTTTAGAATGTTATTTTCGATGATGCTGGCAATGGGTATGAGTACTAGGAGGATTGTAAAGTATAGGATTGAGGCTAGTTGACCAACGGTGATATAAGGGTGTTCGACTGGTTGTCCTCCGATTCATGTTAGTGTGAGTAGGTCTGCTACTAGGAATCAGAATAGGCATTGGCTGATGGGTCGGAATATTATTCCTCGTTGTTTTGATGTGTGGAGTAGGGGTATGATAGCGAGGACAAGAATGGAGAGTACTAGGGCTAGTACTCCTCCTAGTTTGTTGGGGATGGATCGTAAGATTGCGTAGGCAAATAGGAAGTACCATTCGGGTTTGATATGTGGTGGGGTGCTTAGGGGATTCGGAGGGATATAGTTGTCTGGGTCTCCTAACAGGTCGGGTGAGAATAGCACTAGTAGTGTTAGGACTAGAATGAGAAGTAGGGCCCCTAGGATATCTTTAATTGTATAGTACGGGTGGAATGGGATTTTGTCTGAGTCGGATATGATTCCGGAGGGGTTGTTTGATCCTGTTTCGTGTAGGAATAGTAGGTGGACTGCGTCTAGTGCTAATACTACGAATGGTAGGATGAAGTGGAAGGCGAAGAATCGTGTTAAGGTTGCTTTATCTACTGAAAATCCTCCTCAGATTCATTGTACAAGGTCGGTTCCGACATAGGGGATTGCTGATAGTAGATTGGTAATGACTGTTGCTCCTCAAAATGATATTTGTCCTCATGGTAGGACGTAGCCCATGAATGCTGTAGCTATGACGGTGAATAAGAGGATAATGCCGATGTTTCATGTCTCTGTGAATGTGTAGGAGCCGTAATACAGTCCTCGTCCTACATGCATGTATAGGCAGATGAAAAATATGGAAGCTCCATTTGCGTGAAGATAACGGATGATTCAGCCGTAGTTTACGTCTCGGCAGATGTGGGTTACTGATGAGAAGGCTGTGGTTGTGTCTGAGGTGTAGTGTATGGCTAGGAATAAGCCTGTTAAGATCTGCAGGATTAGGCAGATTCCGAGAAGAGATCCAAAGTTTCATCATGCCGAGATATTTGATGGTGTGGGTAGGTCGATGAATGAGTTGTTGATAATTTTTATTAGTGGATGGGTTTTTCGGATGTTGGTCATTAGTGTTCTCGTAGTTGAATTACAACGATGGCTTTTCATGTCATTGGTCATGGTTAGATTCCATGTGGGAATAATGATGACATATATTGTGTTTATTTTAAGTATTATTTTTGTTGTTAGTTTTGTGGGATTTTCTTCTAAGCCTTCTCCCATTTATGGTGGGCTTGTTTTGATTATTAGTGGAGCTGTTGGTTGCGGTATTGTGTTGAGTTTTGGAGGGTCTTTTTTAGGTCTAATAGTTTTTTTGATTTACTTGGGAGGCATGCTTGTTGTTTTTGGCTATACGACTGCTATGGCTATTGAGCAGTATCCTGAAGTCTGGGTCTCTAATAAGGCTGTGTTGGGTGCGTTTGTTATGGGTCTGTTGTCAGAGCTATTGCTTGCTTGTTATATTTTAAAGGATGATGAGGTTGATGTTGTATTTGAGTTTAATGGTATGGGTGATTGGGTGATTTATGATACAGGGGATTCTGGGTTTTTCAGTGAGGAGGCTATGGGTATTGCAGCCCTGTATAGTTATGGTACTTGGTTAGTTATTGTGACTGGGTGATCCCTTCTTACTGGAGTACTGGTGATCATGGAGGTTACTCGTGGGAATTAATTATTATTAGGGCTAGGATTAAGGTGATGATGAAGGAGAGGAAGTATAGTTTGATTAGGCCCTTCTGGTTGGAGATAGTGACTGATGATTTTATGTGAAAGTAAGAGATGGATTTTGGTAATGCACTCTCTAGTCAGATTGCATCTAGTAGTGTTGAGGCTAGTTTTTGGCTCGCTGATAAGTTTACTATCGGTATGTAACGGTGGATGATAGTGGGGAAGTATCCGAGGAGGCTAGAGAATTTGAATAGGTTTGATGGGTATTTGAGTTTAAGGCTTTGTGAAGTGAGGTTCAGTTCCAGTGCTAGGATGAAGCCTAGAAGTGTTACGGTCAAGGCTGTCAGTTTTAGGTAATAGGGCATGGTTATTTGTGGAGTGGAGGTGGGTGTGATGTTGTAGGAGATTAAGTACCCTGCAAAAATGCTTCCTAGTAGTAGGCGTTTAATGGAATTAATTAGGAGTGGGCTGTTCTCGTTGATTGTGATTATGGGGTTAAATCGAGGTTGCCCTAGGAGTGTGAAGAATATAATTCGAGTGCTGTAGGCTGCTGTTATGGATGTGGCGACGAGAGTCAGTAATAGGGCTCAGGCGTTGGTATACGACGTGTTGGCGGTTTCGATAATTAGGTCTTTGGAGTAGAATCCTGTGAGGAAGGGCATTCCTGTAAGCGCTAAGCTTCCTACAATTAATGAGGTAGTGGTGAATGGTAGTACTTTATATAAACCTCCCATTTTTCGGATATCTTGCTCATCGTTTAGGTTGTGAATGATAGATCCGGAGCATATGAATAATATAGCTTTGAAGAATGCGTGGGTGCAGATGTGTAGGAATGCCAGGTGTGGTTGGTTGATACCGATTGTGACGATTATGAGTCCTAGTTGGCTTGAGGTCGAGAATGCGATGATTTTCTTGATGTCGTTTTGGGTGAGTGCACAGATTGCCGTGAATAGAGTAGTGATAGCCCCTAGGCATAGGGTGGTTGTTTGTATTATCGTGTTGTGTTCTATTAGGGGGTGGAATCGAATTAGGAGGAAAACTCCTGCTACGACCATAGTACTAGAATGGAGTAGGGCGGATACTGGGGTAGGTCCTTCTATGGCTGAAGGCAGTCATGGGTGAAGTCCGAATTGAGCTGATTTCCCAGTTGCTGCTAGGAGGAGGCCTATAAGTGGTATATTTAGGTTGTTGTGGTGGGAAATAAAGATCTGTTGAAGTTCCCATGTGTTTAGGTTGATTAAGAATCATGCTATGGCTATGATAAAACCCACATCTCCAATGCGATTATAGAGGACTGCCTGGAGGGCGGCTGTATTTGCGTCGGTTCGTCCATGTCACCACCCGATGAGAAGAAATGATATGATACCCACTCCTTCTCAGCCGATGAATAGTTGGAATAGGTTGTTTGCGGTAACTAAAATCATCATGGTGATGAGAAATATTAGTAGGTATTTGAAGAATCGGTTGATGAAAGGATCTGAGTGTATGTATCATATTGAAAACTCTATAATGGATCATGTAACGAAAAGGGCCACAGGTACGAAAATTATGGAAAAATGGTCTAGTTTAAAGCTAAGTGTGAGTTTTATGGTTTGAATTGTTATTCAGTGTCAGTTTGAGATAATTATCTCCTGCCCTGAATAGATGAATATTGTTGTGGGGATCATGCTGATTATGAAGGCGTATGAAATGGTGGTTTTTACATATTGTGGGTAGAGCTTGTTTTTGTAGATTGACGTGCTGGTCAAGACGATTGGGAGTGTGAGTATGGATAGTGTTGTGATGATAGAGGAAGCGAATAAGTTAATTACTTTTATTTGGAGTTGCACCAATTTTTTGGTTCCTAAGACCAATGGATTACTTCTATCCTTTAAAAGTTGAAAAAGCCACGTTTTTATACGTGGGGGCATGAATTAGCAGTTCTTGCATTCTTTTTCGGTAAATAAAAAGGTTCGAGCTTTTGTCATTAGATTCACAATCTAATATCTTTTTTAGACTATATTTACAGTAGATAGGTCCTAGAATGATTTTGGGGTTGAGTGATAGTAGTAGTAGGGGCATTAGGTGTAGCGTTATTAGGGCGTTTTCTCGTGTGAATGAGGGTTTGATGTTTTTGATGTGATAGGTATATTTGCCGCGTTGTGTGGTAGTTAGTATGTATAGTGAGTATAGGGCGGTAATGATGATGTTGGTTCCTATTAGGATAATAGTAATGTTGGATCATGAAAATGAGGCTATTACTACGAATAGCTCTCCAATTAGATTGATGGTGGGTGGAAGTGCCAGGTTGGTAAGACTTGCCAATAGCCATCAGGCTGCTATTAAGGGAAGGAGCACTTGCAGTCCGCGTGCGAGAATTATAGTTCGACTATGGGTGCGTTCGTAGTTGGAGTTGGCTAGGCAGAACAGTATGGATGATGTTAAACCGTGGGCGATTATTAGGGCTGTTGCTCCCATGTAACTTCATGGCGTTTGGATGAGAATTGCTATGATGACTAGGGCTATGTGGCTTACGGAGGAATATGCAATTAGGGATTTTAGGTCTGTTTGGCGTAAGCAGATGGAGCTAGTTATGATTATGCCTCATAATGATAGTATTATGAAGGGGTATGCCATGAAGTTTGTTAGTGGGCTTAGAAGTACTGTAATTCGTATCATGCCATAGCCCCCTAGTTTTAGGAGCACTGCGGCTAGTACTATGGACCCAGCGATGGGTGCTTCTACGTGGGCTTTGGGCAGTCATAGGTGGAGGCCGTATAGGGGTATTTTTACCATGAATGCCATCATACATGCTAGTCATAGGAGGGTGTTAGATCAGGAGCTTGGTAGGGGTTGGGCTCAGAGTTGGATTATTAGGAAGTTTAATGTACCTATATTGTTTTGGATGAATAGTAGGGCTACTAGCAGGGGCAAGGATCCTACTAGAGTGTAAAATAGGAAGTACGTTCCTGCATTTAGGCGTTCTGTCTGGTTTCCCCATCGGGTAATAATAATTAGAGTAGGTACTAGGGTTGCTTCAAATAAAATGTAAAATATGATTAATTCTGTAGCGGTAAATGTTATGATTAGGAATAGTTGTAGTAGGATTAGTATTGTAATATAAAGTTTTTTCCGGGTTAGTGGCTCTTTTGATAGGTGAAATTGGCTAGCTATAAGTATCAGGGGTAGCAGTCATGTTGTGAGTGCTAACAGGGGAGCTGATAGAGAGTCTGTGAAGAATAGTAGGGACAGGCTTATGCAATTGTCACCGAGTTGATTTAGGAAGGATAGGCTGATAAGGCTGATTAGTAGGCTATAGGCTGTCGTGTTGATTCAGATCATGTTAGGTTTTGATATTCACGTCAGGGGTATGAGTATTATGGTGGGGATAATGATTTTTAGCATTGTAGGAGGTTCAGATTTTGTACGTAGTCGGTTCCGTATGTGTTGGACACTATTACCAGGAGTGACAGTCCTAGGGCTGCTTCACAAGCAGCGAAGACGAGAAGAATAATGGGGGCTATGCTAGCTAGTGTAAAATGGTTATTCAGGATTGTTACTGTTATTATTACAAATAATGATAGTATCATACCTTCTAGGCAGAGTAGGGAGGATATCAGGTGGGATCGATATATAAGTAGTCCTATAAGAGATATAATGAAGGCCAAGAAGATGTTGGCATATACTATGGACATTTGATAATTATGATATAAGTCATAATCTAATGAGTCGAAATCATTTGTTTTGGGTTAAACTAATTATCATATTCTGTTCATTCTAGTCCCTTTTCAGTTCATTCGTAGGCCAGGCTTGCGGCTAGAAGAGAGATGAGTAGTAGTGCTATGGTAAGTATGGTGGTTAGGTTATCTGTGTGCGATGCTCATGGAAGTGGAAGGAGTAGGGCAATTTCTAGGTCGAATAGTAGAAATGTGATGGCTACTAGAAAGAATTTTATGGAGAAGGGTAGGCGTGCTGATCCTATGGGGTCAAATCCACATTCGTAGGGGCTGGCTTTTTCTGAGTATGTATTTAGCTGAGGGAGTCAGAATGCAATTAGTACGAGTAGAGAGGCCAGGGCTGTGTTGGTAAATAGGGTTAGTGCTATGTTTATTGCTTCTTTCTGGATTTAACCAGAGCTGGTTGATTGGAAGTCAACTATACTAATTATACTAAGGAAGCAAGATCCTCATCAATAGATAGATACGTATAGGAACAGTCATACTACGTCCACGAAATGTCAGTATCAGGCGGCGGCTTCAAAGCCGAAATGGTGGTTAGATGTGAAGTGAAATTTTAGCTGTCGTACGAAGCATACAATTAAGAAAGTTGAGCCGATGATTACGTGCAGTCCATGGAATCCTGTTGCCATGAAGAAGGTAGAACCATAGATTCCATCGGAAATTGTGAAAGGAGTTTCATAGTATTCTGAGGCTTGTAATAATGTGAAGTAAATGCCTAGGGAGATGGTAATGAATAGTGCTTGAAGTATGTGCTTGCGGTTTCCTTCTATTAGGCTATGGTGAGCTCAGGTAATTGATACTCCTGAGGCTAAAAGGACAGAAGTATTTAGAAGTGGGACTTCTATAGGGTTTAGAGGGGTAATACCTGTGGGTGGTCAGCATCCTCCCAGCTCGGGGGTGGGTGCTAGGCTGGAGTGGTAAAAGGCTCAGAAGAAACCGGCGAAGAAGAACACTTCTGATACGATGAAGAGGATCATACCATATCGCAAGCCTTTTTGGACGATTGGAGTATGGTGACCTTGGAATGTACTTTCTCGGACAATATCTCGTCATCATTGGTATATAGTCAGGGTGTTGGTAGTGAGGCCTAGCATTAGTAGGTATATTGAGTTAAAGTGGAATCACATGATTAGGCCGGATGTTATGAGAAGGGCTGAAAGGGCTCCTGTTAGGGGTCATGGGCTGGGGTTGACTATATGGTATGCATGGGTTTGGTGGGTCATTAGGTATTGTCATGTAGATATAAGCTTACTAGCAGTGTGAAGACATAGGCTTGAATGAGGGCTACAGCAAATTCAAGGATAGTGAGTAGGATAAGGATAGTGAAAGTAATGAATGCTGTGGCGGTGCTAATGTCTATAAGGGCGAGGGTAGCTCCTCCGATTAGGTGAATTAGTAGGTGACCTGCAGTAATATTAGCCGTCAGTCGTACGGCTAAAGCTATGGGTTGAATAAATAGGCTAATAGTTTCGATGATCACTAGTATTGGAATGAGGGGTAGAGGTGTTCCTTGGGGTAGGAAGTGGGCTAGGGATGCTTTTGTTTTGTGTCGAAAACCTGTGATGACTGTTCCTGCTCATAGGGGGATAGCCATTCCTAGGTTTATGGATAGTTGGGTGGTAGGGGTGAATGAGTGTGGTAGGAGGCCTAGCAGGTTAGTGGATCCAATAAATAGAATAAGTGAAATAAGTATGAGTGCTCATGTCTGTCCTTTACGGTTATGGATTGATAACATTTGTTTTGATGTTAGTTGGATTAATCATTGTTGAATTGAGGCGAGGCGATTATTGATTAGTCGGTCAGGAGATGGAAATAGGATGCTTGGGAATAGGACAATTAGGATTACGATAGGAAGACCTATTATTGTAGGGGTAGCGAAAGAGGCGAATAGATTTTCGTTCATTTTTCTTCTCAGGGCGCACTGTTTTTTAATAGCGGCGTGTGTTTTGGTTCTGGGTTTGTTGGGAAGTAGTGTTTAGAGACTTTTAGTTGAAACGTGATGAATAAAGTTAGGATTATGGATAAGATTATAATGAGTCAAGTTGATGTATCTAACTGTGGCATTTCATTAAGGAGAGATTAGAGGACTCTCAGTCTTTAACTTAAAAGGTTAATGCTATATAGCTTCTTAATGATTAAAGCATTGAGGTAGATCATTTCTCGAAGTGGGATAGTGGGACCAATTCGAGGACAATAGGTATGAAGCTGTGGTTTGAACCACAGATTTCTGAGCATTGACCGTAGTACAGTCCTGGTCGTATGGTTATTAGGGTTGTTTGGTTTAGTCGTCCTGGGATAGCATCAGTTTTTAGTCCTAGGGACGGTACGGCTCATGAGTGGAGTACATCTTCTGATGAGATTAGTATGCGGATTGTTATTTCTATTGGGAGGACTACTCGATTGTCTACTTCTAGCAGTCGTAGTTCTCCGGGCTTTAGTTCTTGTGTGGGGATCATATATGAGTCAAAGTTCAGGTCTTCGTAGTCTGTGTACTCATAGCTTCAGTATCACTGATGTCCTATAGTTTTTACGGTCAAGGAAGGGTTATTGATCTCGTCCATTATGTAGAGGATTCGTAATGATGGTAGGGCAATGAGAATTAAAATGATAGCGGGTAGGATCGTTCACACCGTTTCCACTTCTTGTGCGTCTATTGTACTTGTGTGGGTGAGTTTCGTGGTTAGTATAAGTGAGATAATGTAGAGTACTAATGAGCTAATTAGGAACACAATTATTAATGTGTGGTCATGGAAGTGTAGTAACTCCTCTATAATGGGAGAGGTTGCATCTTGTAGGCCTATTTGTAGGGGGTATGCCATGGAGGCATAAAGGGTTTCCACCTATAATTTAACTTTGACAAAGTTATGTAATTTTTACTAATGCCTCCTAATTGAGAAAGACATAAGGGTTATGGTGTTGGCTTGAAACCAGTTTCAGAGGGTTCGACTCCTTCCTTTCTTATTTTAGTACGACGTAGGTGGGCTCTTCAAATGTGTGGTAAGGAGGGGGACATCCATGCAGTCATTCGATATTAGTTGTAGTTAATTCAACTGCCGCTACTTCTCGCTTGGATGCGAAAGCTTCTCAGATTATGAATACTATTAATATCACTGCTGTAAGTGAAATGAATGAGCCCATGGAGGAGACTGTATTTCATGTCGTGTAGGCGTCTGGGTAGTCGGAGTATCGCCGAGGTATTCCTGATAGACCTAGGAAGTGTTGGGGAAAGAATGTTATGTTGACTCCTACGAATATGATTGTGAAGTGAATTTTTGCTCAAGTGTCGTCGAGTATATAGCCTGAGAATAGGGGGAATCAATGGACGAATCCACCCATAATAGCGAATACTGCTCCTATTGATAAAACATAATGGAAATGTGCTACCACATAGTATGTGTCATGAAGGACAATGTCTAGTGATGAGTTGGCTAGTACGATACCTGTGAGGCCCCCTACCGTAAATAGGAAGATAAAGCCCAGGGCTCATAATATGGCTGGAGACCATTTGATATTGCCCCCATGAAGGGTAGCTAGTCAGCTGAATACCTTAACTCCCGTTGGAATTGCAATAATTATAGTGGCTGAAGTGAAGTATGCTCGTGTGTCGACGTCCATCCCTACAGTAAATATATGGTGGGCTCATACAATGAAGCCCAGGAAGCCGATGGACATTATTGCTCAAACTATTCCTATATAACCAAAAGGTTCTTTTTTTCCTGAATAGTAGGTAACGATGTGTGAGATTATTCCGAATCCTGGTAGGATTAGAATATACACCTCAGGATGTCCGAAGAATCAGAACAGATGTTGATACAGGATAGGATCACCTCCTCCGGCAGGGTCGAAGAATGTTGTATTCAGGTTTCGGTCTGTGAGTAGCATGGTGATGCCAGCTGCCAGGACTGGTAGTGACAATAGTAGGAGCACCGCTGTGATTAATACGGATCATACGAACAGTGGAGTTTGGTATTGAGACATTGCAGGGGGTTTTATATTAATGATGGTAGTGATGAAGTTGATAGCTCCAAGAATAGATGATACACCTGCCAAGTGGAGCGAGAAAATTGTTAGATCTACAGAGGCTCCTGCATGAGCCAGGTTCCCAGCTAGGGGAGGATAAACGGTTCACCCGGTTCCGGCACCTGCTTCTACTATAGAGGAGGCCAGTAGTAGTAGGAAGGACGGTGGTAAAAGTCAGAAACTTATGTTATTTATTCGGGGGAATGCTATATCAGGAGCTCCAATTATTAGGGGCACCAGTCAGTTCCCAAAGCCGCCAATTATGATGGGCATTACCATGAAGAAAATTATTACGAATGCATGGGCGGTGACAATTACGTTGTAAATTTGGTCATCTCCTAGTAGGGCGCCAGGTTGTCCTAGTTCTGCGCGGATTAAGAGACTGAGGGCGGTGCCTACTATTCCAGCTCATGCGCCAAACAGCAAATAAAGAGTGCCGATATCCTTATGATTTGTGGAAAATAACCATCGATTTATGAACATAGGTAAAATGGCTGATAAGAGCATTAGACTGTAAATCTAATTATGGGGGTTTGAGTCTCCCTTTTACCAAGTCCTGTGGTGAATGTCACGTTGAATTGCAAATTCAAAGAAGCAGCTTCAACCCTGCCGGGGCTTCTCCCGCCTTTTTTCCCTACGCGGCGGGAGAAGTAGATTGAAGCCAGTTGACTAGGGTTTTTAGCTGTTAACTAAAGTTTCGTGGGATAGAGGCCCACCGATCTAGTAAGGGCTTAGCTTAATTAAAGTAGTTGATTTGCATTCAGTTGATGTAAGATAGAGTCTTGCAGTCCTTAGGTCGATTTACAGAGATTAAGTTAGTAGTACTTACTTAGGGCTTTGAAGGCCCTTGGTCTTTTTAGCCTAAATCTCTATTCTAAGATGGATATTATTGGGGTTATGGGGAGTAGTATGGTTGAGATGATGATTAGTGGTGGTAGGAGGATGATTTTTTTTGCACTTTCGAACTGTCATTTTATTTTTATGTTGTTTACTGAGGGGAATATGGTTAGTGCTGTGCTGTAGGATAAGCGTATGTAGAAGTATAGGTTCAATAGTGCTGTGATGGCCATGAATGTTGGTAGAATAATTATATCGTTTTTTGTTAGTTCTTGAATGATTATTCATTTGGGTGCAAAGCCTGATAGGGGTGGGAGGCCTCCTAGCGATATTATTAGTATTAGGATCAGCGATGTCATGAGCGGTAGTTTATTTCATGTGTTCGATAGTGATAGTGTCGTTGTGGATGAGTTGTGCATAAATAGTATGAATGTGCTTAGGGTTATTGTAATGTAGATTGTGAGGTTTAGGACTATTAGGGTAGGGTTGTATGTTAGGATGACAGTTATTCATCCTATATGGGCGATTGATGAGTAGGCTAGGATTTTTCGGAGTTGGGTTTGATTTAGTCCTCCTCAGCCTCCGATCAGTACGGATGCGATTGCTATGGTAATTAATAGTTTGGGGTTAATGGATGGTGAAATTTGATAGAGAACGGATAGTGGTGCAATTTTTTGTCATGTGAGTAGAATTATGCCTGAAGATAGTGAGATTCCTTGTGTCACTTCGGGCACTCAGAAGTGGAAAGGAGCTATGCCGAGTTTTATTGTTAGAGCAATGGTTACTAGGCCTGATGCGATAGGGTTGGGGATTTTTGAGATTGTTCATTCTCCTGAGAATATTAGGTTGATAATAATGCCTATTATTAGGAGTATAGATGCGGTAGCCTGTGTTAGGAAATATTTTGTGGATGCTTCTGTAGCTCGTGGGGTATGGTTTTTTATCAGGATTGGGATAATCGCTAGTATGTTTATTTCAAAGCCAATTCAGGTCAGTAGCCAATGGGAGCTCGTGAGGACGATTATGGTCCCTGATATAACGGTTGATATAATGATGATGAGAATAGGGGGTTTTATTAGTACGGGAAGGGGATAAACCAACATTTTCGGGGTATGGGCCCGATAGCTTATTTAGCTGACCTTACTTTAGAATATGGTGTATTTGGGTAGCACGGAGATTTTTGAATTCTTAGGATTAGGTTCGATTCCTATTGTTCTAGAAATAAGAGGGTTTTAACCTCTATTATTTACTCTATCAAAGTAACTCTTTTGTCAGACATATTTCTTATGTTTGAGGGGGAATGCTTGCTGAGGTGATGGGTAGGGTTACATGTCATATACATAGGGCTAGTGTAAGGGGTAGGAAGTTTTTTCATAGAAGATGTATTAGTTGGTCGTATCGGAATCGTGGGTATGATGCCCGGATCCATAGGAATAGAATTGTCAGTGCCAGGGTTTTTACGGTAAAGTTGATAACATATAGTTCAGGTATATATGGGTTGTGAAATGCTCCGAAGAATAAGAGGGTTGTGAAGATGTTTATTATGATGATGTTAGCGTATTCTGCTAAGAAGAACATAGCGAATGGGCCTGCTGCGTATTCTACGTTGAATCCTGAAACAAGTTCTGATTCTCCTTCTGTGAGGTCAAATGGGGCACGGTTGGTTTCTGCTAGGGTGGAGATAAATCATATTATGGCTAGTGGTCACGCGGGGAAGATTAGTCACAAGTGTTCTTGAGTAATGATTAGTGTGGATAGGGTGAAGGATCCGTTTATTAGTAAGACTGATAGAAGGATAATGGCTAGGGTTACTTCGTATGAGATTGTTTGGGCTACGGCTCGTAAGGCTCCGATTAGGGCGTATTTTGAGTTTGAGGCCCATCCGGATCATAAGATTGAGTAGACAGCTAGGCTTGATATTGCTAGTATGAATAACACTCCTAGGTTTATGTTGATGAGGGGGTATGGTATGGGCAGGGGGACTCATATAGTTAGGGCTAGGGCTAAGGCTAGAATAGGGGCCATAATGAATATGGTTGTGGAAGATGTTAGTGGTCGTAGGGGCTCTTTGGTGAATAGTTTTACGGCGTCTGCGATGGGTTGTAGGAGTCCGTAGGGTCCTACGATGTTGGGTCCTTTTCGGAGTTGTATGTAGCCTAGTACTTTCCGTTCTACTAATGTTAGGAAAGCTACGGCGAGGAGAATTGGGATAATTAGTGAGATGATATTAATTATAAACATAGTGTTAGGGAGAGGAGTTGAACCTCTGAAGATAAAGGTTTAAGTTTTATGCAATTGCCGGCTCTGCCACCCTAACAAGTCCTGTTTCTTGGACTCATGGGGGATTAGACTGGTTAGATTGAGATTATATCATCTATTAGTCTTAAGGCGCCTGTGTTGAGGTGGGCCTTGTTTCTCTTGTCCTTTCGTACTGGGAGGAACTGGTTAATAGATAGAAACCGACCTGGATTACTCCGGTCTGAACTCAGATCACGTAGGACTTTAATCGTTGAACAAACGAACCCTTAATAGCTGCTGCACCATTAGGATGTCCTGATCCAACATCGAGGTCGTAAACCCTATTGTCGATATGGACTCTCAAACAGGATTGCGCTGTTATCCCTAGGGTAACTTGTTCCGTTGATCAAAAATTTTTGGATCAATTAGTGATGTGGCACTTTGACTGGTTTGTCTTAGTTTATATCACTCGGAGGTTGTTTTGTTCTCCGAGGTCACCCCAACCTAAATTGCTAACTCATTGTAGAAGTTTTTATTCCCTGTTGGTTGACTGGATTTGCTCTGTTGAGTTAGTTAATTAAAGCTCCATAGGGTCTTCTCGTCTTATTATTTTATTCCCGCCTCTTCACGGGAAGGTCAATTTCACTGATTGGAAGTAAGAGACAGTTAAACCCTCGTGTGGCCGTTCATACAAGTCCTTATTTATAGAACAAATGATTATGCTACCTTTGCACGGTCAGGATACCGCGGCCGTTTAACTTACGTCACTGGGCAGGCAGTGCCTCCAATACTAGTAATGCTGGAGGTGATGTTTTTGGTAAACAGGCGGGGTTTGTGTTTGCCGAGTTCCTTTTACTTCTTTTAATCTTTCCTTGGCTGCATTCCTGTGTTGGCTTAACAATTAGTTTGATAGGTGTATTAATTGGTTAGTTAATTTTATCTTGTTGTTAACTATCAGTGGATATCCGTTTCGGTTATAAGTTTATGCAAGGAGAAAAGGTTTCTTGTTACTCATATTAGCATTGTTTCTTCTATAATTGAATAGATTGACCCAGTAGTACGTTAGGAGTTGTTTTGAGTTCTTTTGGTATTATGTTGATTAAATTGTTGAGCTTTAACGCTTTCTTAATTGATGGCTGCTTTTAGGCCTACTATGGTCTTATTTATGTTTACTCTCTAAGTAAGGTTGTATCCTTGATCTAAAAAGCTGTACCTTTTTAGATTATATTTTAAGCTTACATTAAAATTCTTGGGGTTTTAGGTAAGTTTAAAGTTGAACTGAAATTCTATTCTGGGTAACCAGCTATCACCAGGCTCGTTAGGCTTTTCACCTCTACCTGCAAATCTTCTCACTATTTTGCCACATAGATGAGTTCATCCCAGGGGATTGTTCGTAGGTAGCTCGTCTGGTTTCGGGGGGCTTAGCTTAAGTTCTCTTTGTTAAGTTGTTCTAGCTAACTCATTATGCAAAAGGTAGAAGGGGTAATCTTTGCTATTTTTTACTTTGAACTCTCTTTCATCTTTCCCTTGCGGTACTGTCTCTATAGCTCCAGTTAAAATTTCTATCTCCTATACTTTAATGTATGACTAAATGTTTTGTTTGATGTTTGCTTTGTAGTTTAGTTGTTTGTTATTTGGGCTAGCTTTAGTTCAAAGTGGTCATTGGGTGTGAAATCTTCTGGGTGTAAGCCAGACGCTTTGTTTAAGCTACACTTTGGTTTATCCAAGCACACTTTCCAGTATGCTTACCTTGTTACGACTTATCTCCTCTGTATGTTTTGTGTTGGTTTTATGTAGCTTGTAGAGTTTATTTGAGGAGGGTGACGGGCGGTGTGTGCGTGCTTCATGGCCCGGTTCAGCTAAGCTCTCTATTCTTAGCTTACTACTAAATCCACCTTTAGTTTGTTAATTTCATAAAAACTTTCGTATGATTGTTCTTATTTAGAAAATGTAGCCCATTTCTTCCCATTCCATAGGTTACACCTTGACCTAACTTTTTTATGTAGCGATTATTGTGCTTACTTTTGTTCCTTTTAAGGGTTTGCTGAAGATGGCGGTATATAGACTGTATTAGCAAGGAATGGTGAGGTTTATCGGGGTTTATCGATTACAGAACAGGCTCCTCTAGAGGGGTGTGAAGCACCGCCAAGTCCTTTGAGTTTTAAGCTGTTGCTAGTAGTTCTCTGGCGAATAATTTTGTTACGTGAATTATTTATGTTTAGGGCTAAGCATAGTGGGGTATCTAATCCCAGTTTGGATCTTAGCTATCGTGCAGTCAGAATTAGTAAAGTCACTTTCGTGGTCTATTTTATGTTAACGGTAGCTTTTTACGGCTTGGTTAGGTTTTAGCTTTAGTGTGGGTTGATCTTTAACACGCTTTACGCCGAGGGCCTATTAGTTTGGGTTAATCGTATGACCGCGGTGGCTGGCACGAAATTTACCAACCCTGGAGGTTTAATATAGCTTAGTCAAACTTTCGTTCATAGCTTAATTTTTATTACTGCTGTATCCCGTGGGGGTGTGGTTGAGCAAGGCGTTGTAAGCTACTTGTTTAGTGTGCTTGATACCTGCTCCTTTTAATCGGTTATTGGGATTTGGAGGGCATTTTCACCGGGGCGCGGAGGCTTGCATGTATAATCTTATTAAAAACTAATAGGAAGGCCAGGACCAAACCTTTGTGTTTATGGAGCCTTGTGGCTCATCTAGGCATTTTCAGTGCCTTGCTTTGGTTTATTAAGCTACATTAACCAGTGGCGTGTGACTTGTTTCTGTTGGTATGAGGTTAATAAGTCAATAGGGGGGTATTAGAGATGAAAAACGTTCATCTATAGATAGATTCAAAATTAAAGTGTTATGCCCGTGTTTTAGTAGTCTGTTACTTAGGTTGGTTGGTTATACTAAGTTTAGATGTACTGGCTTCAATTGTGTATTATATGTATCTAGCTCTGTTTTTGGGGTTTGGCAGAGCAATAGTAGGTGCATTGTATACTCGTTGGAGTTAACGGGGGGTAAGGGGGGTTTGTTCTAGCTAACTTTGTATCTATTTAACGTAACGTACATGTACTTATGTGTACGTGTACGTGTACGTGTACGTGTACGTGTGTACGTGTACGTGTGTACGTGTGTACGTGTACGTGTACGTGTACGTGTACGTGTACGTGTACGTGTACGTGTACGTGTACGTGTACGTGTACGTGTACGTGTACGTGTACGTGTACGTGTACGTGTACGTGCGTACGTGTACGTGTACGTGTACGTGTACGTGCGTACGTGTGTACGTGTACGTGTACGTGTACGTGCGTGTGTGTACGTGTACGTGTACGTGTACGTGTACGTGCGTGTGTGTACGTGTACGTGCGTACGTGTGTACGTGTACGTGCGTACGTGTGTACGTGTACGTGCGTACGTGTGTACGTGTACGTGCGTACGTGTGTACGTGTACGTGCGTACGTGTGTACGTGTACGTAACGTAACTATGTCCCGCTACCATTGACTAAAATGCGCCTCATGGTTGTATGATGTTGGTAAATGATATTAATTAAGTCCAGCTACAAGTTATTTGACTGCGTCGAGACCTTTACGGTCATAGCTGAGTGATACCGCTTTCCCCCCTAAAAATTTAAAAGATACCAAATGCATGACACCACAGTTATGTGTGATCATGGGCTGATTAGTCATTAGT